ACTACGTGATTTTTTGAATATGCCTATATCTATCGCTTTTGCTTCATTGATTTGATTCTCTCAATAGATACCGAGATTCATATTGGAAATCAAAAATATAGTAATTCAAACTATAAGACATAGGAGTAATTCAGATTGATCAGAACAAATAGATATAGCAAATAAATGGAATTGGATGCTATGTCAATCCCATATATGGAATTGATATTCGCATATATCAAGATAATATTGTAGATTGATATATAGATCCATATCAAATGCAGCCTCTATTTTTATTTTATTCCAGGGGGCAGCTTTATAACAAGAATCTAACTAATAAATAGTATGGTAGAAAGATTCATCTATTTCTTTCTACCATACTATCTATCTATTAGAATACTGCCGATTCTAGTCCACTCATTTCATTTAAGACATGAAATTGGAATCTTTTTCATTTTATTTCGTCAATTTTGGCTAAGAACTCAGAAGTCAAGTTTCATTCAAATTAGTTAATAATTAATCGTTTTGACTGACTGTTTTTACATAAATGATAAGTAGAAAAGCGGTAGGAACTAGAATAAATAGTGCAGTAGCAATAAATGCAAGAATATTTACTTCCATAATCTCATCGGTTTTTTACTTCGCAATAACTCGGGATTTAATCCCATAGAGATGATAAATCTTTGGCCTGTAAATTCAATGAATGAATATTACCTCTCGATGATCTTGAATCAGATCAATATCATGAATAACAATATCTGAACTATCAAATAAATTCGTCGTCGAGAATTGAATAGTATAACATAGGAAGTTCTTTTATCCATACCGCCCCAAACTTGGATTGCTGACCTAACCCAAAATTCCTTTATTTATTTATCATTTTTTATTATCTGTTCTTTTTTTCTCTCTAATCTATCTAGTTCCTTCTTGTACAATCATCTGATGAAGTCTCATCAAATAGCTCTTCCACTTCCAGTGGTCACATAGTTACAAACCCAAACAAACAATAAAAGCTAAATGGAAAAAGAAAGGAGTTTAGAACGAAACTATTTTTGACTTGGAAGACAAAGAAGTGTGATAAAGATGAGACCGTATAAAATGAATATTCATCAAATTTACTATTTTCCGATTTGTTCTTTCGTCGATGGGGCCTTAAAACAAAATGAAAAATAGGAAAAATGATTCATTCGCCTTTCTAAGAGGAGTAGGATCTTTGGTTGATCTGTCCTTCCCCCTCCTTTCTTCGTAGATTATTAGCCCCGGGACACCTATACCAAAAGCTCAGTGTGCAATTTGCATGAAATCTATTTTGCAACTTCAAACTAGTAAGTCAGGTTCCATAAATCCGTAGCCAGAAAAATAAATTGTTTTTTTTTTTGTTTTTTCTGGAAAGTATTTTCTTATATTCAATTTTGTATTGGACAAGAAAGGAATTCCTTTTGTGTATGCGCGCCTCAAAAAAGTATAGTACTCGATTCCATTACATGCATCGGGGGCAATCGAAAAAGCCAGCATTTCTTGGAATACTGACTATAATGCTACCAATAATTGTACTAATCCAACCGCATATGTCTTTCTCCTACCAAAAGGAAAGAAAAAAGAAATAAGGATTTCCCCTTTGCTTTGACAATGGAATTCTTCCCCCGGTCCCCTTCAGAAAAAGGGAGAGATTTTTTGATATATTTATTGGATCCGTCGGGACTGACGGGGCTCGAACCCGCAGCTTCCGCCTTGACAGGGCGGTGCTCTGACCAATTGAACTACAATCCCAGGGAAATACGGGATCTAGCAGAAAATTTGATTCTTTTTTATCTCCGGATCGGGTATTTCTGAAGTACAAAGGGAGTTATATCATCTCATGGCGGATTGGCGAATTATTGGGCCGAGCTGGATTTGAACCAGCGTAGACATATTGCCAACGAATTTACAGTCCGTCCCCATTAACCGCTCGGGCATCGACCCAGGAAGAATCAATTTTCGACTTATTGGTAATCCATGATCAATTTCCTTTCGTAGTACCCTACCCCCAGGGGAATTCGAATCCCCGCTGCCTCCTTGAAAGAGAGATGTCCTAAACCACTAGACGATGGGGGCCCGCTTGACCAACGGCCATCATACTATGATCATAGTATGATCCGTTTTTTGAAATTGTCAATATAATCAAATGATTCTAGCCGAGGGATCTTTCCCCCTTTCAGAATTGCATAGAATTGTTTTTTATTCGTCATTGACGAATTATTCATTAGAATCGACATTAGAAATCTAGTAGTAGTATTTTTTTTTTTTTTTAATTATTTCAATTGAATTTATTTCTATTCGAGTCGGTCTTGAAACAATTCATTGCATTTTCTCCTAGACTTCCTAGGTAAATCCATTTTATTATTCAACAATGAGCCACTAGACACTATGTATCTACTGCACGTACTTAATGCATATATACTTATGTTTATAATATATGTACATATAGATATTTTATCCACATAGTGAATAATTCCGGAATTAAATAAAAAAGGCCCTTTTA